CATTGTAAAGAATCTTTGTCTTGTTTTCCATATTTTTTTCTTTTCTCTGTTGATATTATATATATATCAATTATTCAATTATAATGCCATTTTTTCTTTCTTTTTAGTTTCCTATTCGATATTATCCTATTCTATATTATAAGGAAGGATATGAAAAATAAAAATATTTAATTAACTAAAAAATAGAATGTTTAGAATATAATAATAATTAGAATATAAAAAAAGAATTATATATATATAAAAGTATGAAAAAATAAATTAAATAGGAAATTTCCCGAAACTAAACCGGAAAAATATTTTTAGGGAACGCTCGGGCAGAAATAGACTTCTTTTTTTTTTTGTAAAAAAAAAAATCTAAAGAATCGTTGTTCAATTCAATTTGAATTAGGAATTCTGCCGACAAATACAATTGGTTATAAATTAAATAACCATCTGATCATATTGTTCTATGTGATTATGTATTACAAATTACAATAAAGATAAAGAATAAAAAGAAGGAGGACTTTAAATGCGAGATCTAAAAACATATCTCTCCGTGGCACCAGTGATAAGTACTCTATGGTTCGCGGCTTTGGCGGGTCTCTTGATAGAGATCAATCGTTTATTCCCGGATGCATTGATATTCCCCTTTTTTTCGTTCTAGTTATTGGCACAGGAAGGGTTGAAGAAGATTCGAGATCCAACCCCATATCTGTGATTAAATCTGTGATTAATCCTTTTCTTCTCTTCTTTTTTTTTTTCTTCTCTTCTTTTTTTAGAATTTGAATAAGTTAGAAAAGAGAAAGAATAAGGGTGGATTTGGCCTCAGCGAAACTCAGAATCTGGCCCAAGCTGAAATGGAATTGAATTAAAAATTTTCCATAATATAATTAAATGTGGAATTTTTAATTCAATTTCATTTCAATTAATAATAGAGTGAGACCAGAATGGAAATGAAATGGCTAGGGCGGAAGCAACAATATTATATTATACAAGATACTTAAACTAAAACTGAAATATTGTACTGCGATTCGAATTATCAACTTCTACTTTTTTTCGTTCCTTTCTTCTTCTTCGAATCCAAAAATGGAAGAGTTAAGTGAATCAAAAAACCAAAGGAGGTTCATGGCCAAGGGTAAAGATATCCGAGTCACGGTTATTTTGGAATGTACCAATTGTGCTCAAAATAGTGTTAATGTTAATAAGGAATCAACCGGTATTTCCAGATATATTACTCAAAAGAATCGACACAATACGCCTAGTCGATTGGAATTGCGAAAATTCTGTCCCTGTTGTTGCAAACATATGATTCACGCAGAGATAAAGAAATAGATAAAATTGATCGCTTCTGTGTTACCCTTCCAAACAAACAAAGGGAACATGAAAAAAATGACCTATTTTTCATATTTATTCTATAAATTTTTATAAATATATATATATAAATATATATATATAGTTTATATAAATAAAAAGGTAGGTAGCAAAAATAGAAATAAAACAAAATAAATCTTTTTTGGAAGAACTAGGATTTTCGGGATAGAAATAAACAAACCATGGATAAATCTAAGCGACTCTTTCTTAAATCCAAGCGATCTTTTCGTAGGCGTTTGCCCCCGATTCAATCGGGGGATCGAATTGATTATAAAAACATGAGTTTAATTAGTCGATTTATTAGTGAACAAGGAAAAATATTATCTAGACGCGTGAATAGATTGACCTTAAAACAACAACGATTAATTACGATTGCTATAAAACAAGCTCGTATTTTATCTTCGTTACCTTTTCTTAATAATGAAAAACAATTTGAAAGGGGTGAGTTGACCACTAGAACTACTACTATCAGTCTAAAAAAAAAAAATAGAGTTACTCTTCAATTGAATTCAAATTTGAGTCGAAACTAAAATCAAATGTGGATTGATGTTTTGTTCGAAAACTGCGACAATCCAATTTGGGTTGTTCATTTTATTTTGATGTTATTTTTATGATATGAATTCGATTTTTTTATCATATAAAACTCTACTACCTTCCCGGAGACCGAACTCCGGGAAGGTAGTAGAGTTTTATATGATCTCGTTGGCAATCATAAAAAGACAATCCCTTTTTAATATAGCTATTTGTGCAACTATTTTACGATTAAGGAGTAATTGCCTCTTGTACAGATTATACATTAAATTATGATAACTATAGTATATTTTTTTTTTTTTCTCACCAATTACTGCATTTATTCGACTGATCCACAAACCGCGAAAATCCCTTTTTTTCCTATCTCTATCCCGATGAGCCGAAACAAAAGCTTTTATTTTCTGTTGAGTAATAGTTCGAGTAAGTCTTGAATGAGTCCCGCGAAAACTTGATGTAAATAAACGAATTTTTGTCCTGCGTTTCCGAGCTATATATCCCCGTTTAATTCTGGTCATTGAATAAATAAAATAAGACTTTGTTTTTTGTTTGATGAATAACTTAACTATTTGATTTCCTTTCTTTCAGTTATTCTTTTCTCCCCCCCCTAATTAATAACAAAAATAGATTCTTCCAATGTATAAAATCAAAATTCCAATGGCTTTTGCTACTATAACCTCCCCAACCACGATTTTTTTCTTTTTATTTCTAAGCATTTAACCTCGAAACGAATTAAGAAATTGTATTGATACTAGGTATCAAAAAACATAGTCTATTAAATAGAAATAGATAAAGAAATGGTGAGTTCCATCGTTTCTATGATTAATTTTTAAACGGCCAGGTCCTCTCTATACACCGGAGCCCCCCCTTCATTTAATCAATGTTATTGTTAATTTGTACAGTTCACACTCTTTGGCTCTACCCATGAAATATCTAATAATAGGTCTTTCACAACGAACGTTAGCTATACAGTAACGGTATTTTAGTATGAAGATTAGCTGGGTAGCTGACCCTCTTAGTCCGTTTTTGCAAAAATAAGAGCATAATCTTTCCGCTTTTTAATTGAAATAGGATTTTCCCCGCTTAAGAGGTAACCATTTGCTTTGCTACCAATGGGGAAGCCTTGCTCATCCTAAATTGCATGATTGGGTTGGCACCAATCAAAACCATAAATTTGATACACAATAGAAATATATATATATTATATTATTAATTAATAGATTTTTAACCGATCACCAATATTTCCTTTCTTTTGTCTGAGTCTATGGATTTGAACGAGTCGCACATACACCCTAGTACACGTTCCTCGGCGCTGAGGGCATCCCCGAAGAGCGGGGGATTTCGTGACATTTCGAATTGGCTGTCTTGTGTTTCTAATAAGTTGTTTCATGGTTGGCATGGTGAGTCATATACATACTGAGCTGGTTTAGATCAATCCGAACCCGATGATTACGAATTACTTACTATTCTATTAATAGAACTGTTCCCTTAAATCCGGTAAGGAGATGAAAGTAAGAAGATAAAATAAAATCTCAAATCGTGTATTTGCGCGGACTCCTTGCCGTTAATCTTTTATTCAACCGCTACAAGATCAACAATTCCGTGAGCTTGGGCTTCTGTTGCCGACATAAAAACATCTCTTTCCATGTCTTCGGATACAAGCCATAAAGGTTTGCCCGTTCTTTGTACATAAACCCTTGTGATAGTTTCGCGCAGTTTCAATAGTTCTTCTGCTTCCAGGATAAATTCTCCCGTTTGTGCCTCATAAAAAGAACTAGCGGGTTGATGGATCATTACCCTGATGATATAAAGGTTTCTTCTCTCTCGCCCTATCGTGCGAGAGAGATAAATAATAAAATAATAATAAAAAAAAAAAAAACAAAGATAAAATTGAATAACCGTACAGGCATCTTTTGCGTATTGCATACAGCTATACTATGGAATTGATTTTTACCTTACATCGAAGATCAAAAAATACAAAATATACTGGGTCTGATAGACCCAGATCAGTAAATGATCCAATAACCATCCTTCCTTTTTAGAGTATTTTAAAAAATACTATGACGGCTCTCTTGCTTTATTATTTCGTCTGTTATTTAGCAATCCCAAAGTTTCTTTTTTTTTTTTTCAAAAATAAAAAACAATTTTTTTTTATTTCCTATTCTTTCATAACATAAATTTTTATACAATAAATATTGTTAAAAGCTTTCCGGTGTGAAAACTCAAAACAAAAAATTTTGTGACACTGAAATAGGCTCCCGATAGATCAGATCAAATCGTAAATATCCCCCTTTTTCATACTACTCTTTCGATACATAATCGAATGGTTTTGAAAAAAAAATTGCATATCGAACTCGAAGTGCCATGCTATTATTACTTAATATTCATAGGGCGAAGGCATAGTCTTTTTATTTGAGGAAAAAAAAGACTCATTGGCGCCAAGCGTGAGGGAATGCTAGACGTTTGGTAATTTCTCCTCCTGCCAAAATAAAGGATCCCATTGAAGCAGCTAATCCCATGCATACTGTCTGTACATCTGGTTGTACAAATTGCATAGTATCATAAATAGCTATTCCGGGTATTACCCATCCACCCGGAGAATTTATAAACAGATACAAATCTTGGTTATCGTCCTCTATACTGAGATATACCATAAGGCCGATAAGTTGATTCGATATTTCACTATCAACCTCTTGGCCTAAAAAAAGTAATCTTTCTCGATAAAGTCGATTGATTAGGATAAAATTTTATCACCTAAGAGCCGTACATGCATCTTTTGATGCATACAGTTCACCAAAAATAGCAAAAAGGAATCAATGTGTAGATTTCAAACCTCTTTCCTTTTTTTTTTTCAATGGACTTTTCCGAACTTCTTAAAGAAAGGAAAGGTTTTTTTTCTTACATTTTTCAAGAAAGATGACTTTTCTTTTTTTGACTCCATTATCTATTTTATTATATTCTATCCATATTAATATAGATAGAATATAATAGATAAAGTACTAACCTTATTCCTTATTGAATTAACTTTTCATTGATGTATTGTTTTCATCGAGATCGAATCGAAATCGCAATGTAATTTTCTTGTTTCTGAATGGGCTTCTTCAATTTTTTTAGGTTTCTGT